AAAAAATAGAAAATATATGAAAAATAGAATACTCCTAAAGATTTATATTATTTATATATATTATAATTTATAATATTTAATAATAATATTTATTAGATAATATAGATCCATATATAAACTATAGGGTATTGGTATTAAAGAAAGGTAAAGGTCTATATAGTTAGTAAGAAGTCCCGAATTTATTCTGCGAAGATTTAACGACTCTCATTTTTCTTCAAGTCAAAATGATGAATTGAAGAAAAATGCAAAATTATTAGCAATGCAATTGCTAACTACATAATATCTATTTATACTGGATCGGGGACCCTTTGAAAAAAGGGAAGAGAGGCCTTTTCAATACTCTTTTCTTTCAAATAAAATCTTTCAAAACAAATTGGTAAAAAATCAACCAAATTGACAAAAGCCGGCTATCGGAATCGAACCGATGACCATCGCATTACAAATGCGATGCTCTAACCTCTGAGCTAAGCGGGCTAAAATAAGAACAATTATTATATGTATAGGAACTCAAGTAAACAAAGGCTTCTAGAATTGTAAAGAAATATTCCAATAGCTCTTTGTCAATTTTCAATTTATTATTCTTACACTAGAACTTGATGCTAGAAATTGATAGTCTCGACTTCAGTTATACTTCACTTCATATTACTTTTATCATATTACCCTCTCTTTTAATAGTAATCTTTTATCTATCTTATATAGTATAATGGTACTTTAATTGAACTTTCGTTTCAATTTATTTCATTTCAATTTACATAGAATACTACTTATCTTTTTATCTTTGAATTTGTAAAACTTTTTGATTCTAAAAAAAAACAAAGTAAAGAAGCGATCCTTCGAGTATTCAAAGTTTCCCCGAAAAAAGGGAAGCAAGGGCATATCTAATACGTGGTGTATATACATACATATTGAATTGAGGATATCGAAATGATAGAATTATTTCTGATTGCACAAAAAATGGAAATAGGGTCCCTCTTTAAAGATATTCAAGAGGAGAGGATAGACAAAAAAAATAGAATAGAATTGCAATAATGAGATATAAAGAAAGGGGATATGGCGAAATTGGTAGACGCTACGGACTTAATTGGATTGAGCCTTGGTATGGAAACTTACTAAGTGAATAACTTTCAAATTCAGAGAAACCCTGGAATTAAAAAAGGGCAATCCTGAGCCAAATCCTATTTTCCAAAAACAAAGAAAGGTTCAGAAACCGGGAATAAAACTAAAACAAGGGGATAGGTGCAGAGACTCAATGGAAGATGTTCTAACATCTAACAAATGGGGTTCGGTTGACCGCCTTTCTTAGGAAAGGCATCCTTCCGTCCCAACTCCCAATCCCGATAGGATAAAAAGGTATATACATACGTATATATAGTGTATATGCTGAAATTGATTGAAATACTATTTCAAATAATTAATGATGACCTGATTCTGTATTTTGATTTTGTTATATTTGATTCTTGTTATATTAAATAACAACTAACAAAAAATTCTATAACAAATAAGATAATTGTTGTTAATGTATTCCAAGTTGAAAAAAAAAATAATCGAATATTTAGATTAGTTGATCAAATTATTGACCCCCAGGTACGATACATCTTTTCTTTTAAGAAACTATCGGACGAGAATAAAGATAGAGTCCCGTTCTACGTGTTAATATCGACAACAATGAAATTTAGAGTAAGAGGAAAATCCGTCGACTTTAGAAATCGTGAGGGTTCAAGTCCCTCTATCCCCAAAAAAGCCTCTTTGACTCCGATTCCCTTATTATTATTCTTCTGATTCTCTCTTTTCGTTAACGTTTCAAAATTTGTTTTCTTTCTCATACCTTCTACTCTTTCACAAATGGATCTGAACAAAATGCTTTTTTTATCACATATAGTATCTTATGATACACGTACAAATTAACATCTTTGAGAACAGAATACCTTTTTTTAATCTTTTAATCATTGTTAATCATTAAAAATCCATACTATTTACTCGTATCGAAACTTATTTCTAAAGTCTTGGTTGTGAATCTTCACAAACACAAAAAGGCAGAGCCGGAATAAAACTTTGTAATCTTTTTGTTAGTCTTTTTAATTAACATAGACCGAAGTATTCGAGTAAAAATAAGGATGATGTGGTGAGAAGGGTCGGGATAGCTCAGATGGTAGAGCAGAGGACTGAAAATCCTCGTGTCACCAGTTCAAATCTGGTTCCTGGCACATAATTCATTTATAGTGAATATCTATTCTACGGGTTGAAAATATAGGTTGATACAGATATTCATTATCCAGTATGGATCGCTTATTCAGCTAGATGTCTGGAGGTATATGCTTTATTCATATCTGTGGTACAAAATTCATGATGTGTAACTCTTTTTGTTTTGTTCATTCTATTCACCCGAATAATTTGAACTAAGTATCTTCAAAATTGGAGCATCCCAACGGAATTCTTAATTGAATTGTCTTTTTCTTAGAAATGGACTAAGAAAAAGACAATTCAATTAAGAAAGGAAAGG